AAAGGTTTGGTGCCCCCTAGAGGGGGGGGGACATTTTCGTCTATTTTGTAGCACCTTGGCGGCATGGCCGAGTGGTAAGGCGGGGGACTGCAAATCCTTTTTTCCCAGTTCAAATCCGGGTGTCGCCTGATCAACAAAAGATGGGAAATACTTTATTGCCGTTTTGCTAATATAACTTATCGAATTTGCTCCCAACAGAAATACGTGGGGTAAAAGTACTCTTGATATTTCCTTGATTCTAGACATCTAAAATAAAATGTTCTGTTCTAAATTCTTGGCTCTAGGATTCAAGGAAAATTTATAGTAGTGAAAGGGAATCGGTAAATCTTGATAGAATAGACCTTCTACTATTAATGTAATGCCTACTGACTGGGTCTTGAATTAAATTGGATAGCGGGGCAAAGAATCTAATTAGTACTCGTCGAAAGGGCGGAAGTTACTTTGTATACAAACTTATAAAAGTTCCTGAGTACTCAGGAATTCAATCAATCGAATAGCGATTGAATGGATAATTGGCTTTTACTTATACATATCCACATACCCTTTTTTTTAATATCCCTTTTCCATTTGATCTATTTTATTTATTTGCTATAATTTTCTTTATTTGCTATATAGCTATATATGTTATTTTATATATATGTTATTTTTACTTTATATAAAAATATATAGAAATAATATATAAAAATAGAAAAATAAGAAAAATAGAAAATATCAAAATTACTTTATTTTAAAATTACTTTATTTTATATAAATAAAATATATAAATAAAAAAATAAAAATAAAAAAATAAAAATGGAAAAGGGATATTAAAAAAAATAGGGATATGTAACAGATAGTGATCTATTTTGATTCTATATTTTTATATTTTTTGACTTAACTTAATGAAGTGCAACAAAAGACAAAAGAAAGAATAGGTCTTATTATTCTTACATCTTAGTAACATTTTCTTGACACTTCCAGGAGGGCCGTTGCGTATTTTGTTTGTACTTAATGTTTTTCGATTCTACTAGCAATCATATAAGAACTTCTTATAATTAATAATTAATTGTATTTTTTGGATTGTTTCATCAATGGTATTGTATTGGACAGAATCCTTTTTTTTTTTGACTCCGCGCTAGCTATTCTACTATTATTAGTGAACAATAATTATTAATTAATGAACAATGCTGGAAAAATTCTTTCATATTCATAGAAATAGGGGACATAATTCATATGGATATAGTAAGTCTCGCTTGGGCTGCTTTAATGGTAGTCTTTACATTTTCCCTTTCACTCGTAGTATGGGGCAGAAGTGGTCTCTAAGGGTACTAGTAATTGAGTTAAAAAATTAAACCAATTTTTTTCTAGATCGTTTTGTTTTTGTTTGACTTTTTCCTGTTCAAAGAGAAAAGAGAAGAAAGGAGTTCTTTTATTAGTTATTAACTAATTATTTAATAAATAATTATTTGAATAAATAATTATCTGAATTATTTTATTAGTTATTAAATAATTATTTAATTTAAATTAAGTAGATTTTCTTTTTCTTTTTTTTTCTATGAGAAATAAGATAGACATATTGATTCTCCAACGAGATACTAGGTATAATAAGATATTTTCTTGGACAATTCACAAACAAGCACGTAGTGCTTAGTTTAGTGTTTTATTATTTTAAAAATTTGATTTACGCTATACTTCATTCTTCATTGATTTATTTCATATCATGATTCAAAGGTTAAAATCCGCGAGGTTTACTAATCCTTTTCGCTGAACTTTGAAAAAGTTTTTATAGAACTCATTTCTTTGGATGACCTGTTAATTGCTCAATCGATTACTTTTTTTAGAATGTTAAAAAAAGATTTCTCTATTTTATTTTATTAATATATGTCCAGACTATTATTATTTTTTCCTTTCAGTGATTTTATTCTTTCGGTAGATGTCGGGATTCATATTAAAAATAATCAGAAATCTAACAAGTAGAATCGTAAGAGTAAGGATGGGTTTTCGATTATTTCAGATTAATTGGAATCAACACAAATCAAATCAAATAGATTAGATGCAAAAAGAAATAGAATTGGGATTACATATAGATAATTGATATCTCGATAGATGAATATGAAGATGACATTCTAGATTGATCGATATTAAGCCTATATTTTTATTATAACTTTATATACTGGAATAACAAAAAAATCTACTAGAATAACAAAACGAGATCCGCTAGTATGGTAGAAAGAAAGATCTACCATACTAGCGGATCTCATAGAATACTACTGATTCTAGTTCGCTCTTTTTATCTAAAATGCGAAATTGGAATCCTTTTCATTTTTTTTTTTTTCTGCAATCATTGATAAGAAGTAAGAGGTCAAGTTTCATTCAAATCAATCATTTTGACTAACAGTTTTTACGTAAATTATAAGTAAAAAGGCAGTAGGAACTAGAATGAACAATGCAGTAGCAATAAATGCGAGAATATTTACTTCCATAATCTCATCCTTTCTTTTTTCTTTACGTCGCAATAACTCGGGATTTAATCCCATAGAGATGATAAATCTTTCGCCTATAAATTGGATGAATTCCATGTTGATCATGTCGAATCGGATCAATATCATGAATAACAATATCTGAGCTATCAAATCGATTCATCGTCGAAAATTGAATAGTATAACATAGAAAGATTGTTTATCCATATCAAATCAAAAAATGGAGTTCGGCTCTAATCGATAATTTCTTTTCTTTACTTATTCTTTACTTTATTTTGATTTATATTTTGATTTAGACTTTATTTTGATTTATTCTTCTTTTCCAGTCTTTTCTATTCTATCAAACTATCGCCTTTCTTGTACAATCATCTACCGAAGTATCATCTAACCGCCTTTACACTTACATTGGTTCCAAACAAACCTAACAAACCCAAACAAATAATGGAAGCCGAAATAAAAAAGGGGGGGTAAGTTCTAAACTCTTTTGTTTTTTAATGATCTAATCTTAATTGGCTTATTGGAAGACAAAAAAGTGTGATAAAGACAAACTCAGTATCAGTACGATATTTCTTGGAATCCGGAATATGGCGGGAATGAAATTCTCCTATTTGTCACCCTTTTACAGAAAACTACAGAAAACGGAAATTTTACAGAAACCGGGAAGAGGGGTTGATGTATTTTTTATTGGATTTGGATCCGTCGGGACTGACGGGGCTCGAACCCGCAGCTTCCGCCTTGACAGGGCGGTGCTCTGACCAATTGAACTACAATCCCAGGGAAATAAAGTGTACAAGATACATATTCTTATGATTTCACTCAAACCCTTTTTATTTTAATTTCAGATTCGAATCGCCTCCTTGAACTAGAGACGCAAGTGGTATATTGCTATCCACATGGATATATACTTTATTGATGACGGCACGGATTACTAGTTATCTTTTCATTAGTTCAAATCAAAATCGCTCAATCATTAGCAAGATCAGAATTTGTGTGAAAAAAAAAAAAATAGAACAAATCAAATAAATAACAGGGAGAGATATATCAGAAATTTTGACTTTTTTCCATATTAGGCATTTCGAGAGAACAAAGGGGTTATATCATTTCATGGCGGATCAGTGAATTATTGGGCCGAGCTGGATTTGAACCAGCGTAGACATATTGCCAACGAATTTACAGTCCGTCCCCATTAACCGCTCGGGCATCGACCCAGAAAGAATCAATTCCAGACTTATTTTATTATATTCAAAATCCATGATCAACTTCCTTTCGTAATACCCTACCCCCAGGGGAAGTCGAATCCCCGCTGCCTCCTTGAAAGAGAGATGTCCTGAACCACTAGACGATGGGGGCACATTTGCCCGACCGTCAACACGCTATGCTCATAGTATGAACAGTTTTTTGAAATTGTCAATATAACGAAATAATATGATCAGATTCAAAAGATCTTTCCGTTTTTCCGGATTCCGTAGAATTTTGAAATTCGTCATTTATATTCATGTTCATGATTTATTCAATTTATATTCATGATTTGTCCATTATAATCGCCATTATCCAGTAATTATATTAATATTAGTAATTAATTATATTAATATTAGTAATTATATTAATATTATTAATTATTAGTATTATTAATATATAAATTTAATTATATAAATATAAGAATTATATAAGAATATAAATTTAATTATATAAATATAAGAATTATATAAGATTATTTTTTCTATAAGATTATTTTAAAATTATATAAATAAAATCCATTATTAATTATTATCGCTATTATTATTTATTTTATTATATAATTATTATTTATTTTATTATATAAATATTTATTATATAAATAATAATAATATAAATATAAAATAAAATATAAATAATAATAATATAAATATAAAATAAAATATAAATAATTAATATAAATATAAAATAAAATATAAATAATAATAATATAAATATAAAATAAAATATAAATAATTAATATAAATATAAATAATAATTAAATAATAATTAAATATAAATAATAATGGAAAATCAAATCGGCCTTGAAACAATTCATTGCATTGATATTCATCAAATTGATATTTATCAAATTCAATAAACCATTTTTTTTTTACCTATATTTTATTTACTAAATTTAGCCTTTACTCTACTCATCAGGTAAATCAAATTTCTCGTTTATGACAAAGCTACTATAAATCTACATTTACTCCATATACTTAATTCTATTTAGATTTATTCTAATCTATTTCATATATTTAATCTATTTCATTTACTATATTTACTTTATATAGATTTGTAGATTTGATATATAGATTTGATTTCTAATCACCATGGATATATCCTATTTGCATAATGGCTGATTCAGGAATTGAATCAAAAAAGCCCTTTTAACTCAGTGGTAGAGTAACGCTATGGTAAGGCGTAAGTCATCGGTTCAAATCCGATAAGGGGCTTTACCTCTTTTTTCATTTTTTTGATAAAACTCCAGCGTTAGTATTTCTATTTGCAAGGAGAATAGAACTATTGTTGATATTTGGAATAAGT